CATAATAAGTATCATGTAGAGCAATGTCTAGCCCAGAATTTGCCGGGACTATTCCAGTGAGTCCTCCTATGGTGAACAAAAAGATGAACCCTACAGCAAATAACATGGGTGTTTTGTATTGTATCGAACCCCCCCACATGGTAGCGATCCAACTAAAGATTTTAATTCCAGTGGGGACAGCTATGATCATGGTAGCTGCGGTGAAGTAGGCACGGGTATCAACGTCTAAGCCCACAGTAAACATATGATGAGCCCAAACAAGAAATCCAAGAACACCTATACTGATCATGGCATAAACCATGCCTAGATACCCGAAGACCGGTTTTCCCGAAAAAGTCGAAACGATATGACTTATGATACCGGATCCAGGCAGAATGGGAATATACACCTCTGGATGACCGAAGAACCGAAAGAGATGCTGGTATAAGATGGGGTCTCCCCCTCCTGCGGGATCAGAAAAGGTTGTATTAAAGTTTCGATCGGTTAATAACATTGTAATTGCCCCTGCCAGTACCGGAAGTGATAATAAAAGTGGGAATGCTGTTACTGGAACGGACCACACAAAGAGGGGTGATCTATGCATAGTCATTCCAGGTCCACGCATGTTGGAGATAGTTGTTATAAAATTGATAGAACCTAAAATGGATGAAATACCAGATAGATGAAGACTAGAAATTGCTGAATCAACTGCTCCTCCAGAATGGCTGGTAATACCACTTAAGGGCGGATAGACCGTCCACCCAGTGCCGCTACCCACTTCTACTAAGGCTGAGCTTAATAGGAGCAAGAGACTTGGTGGCAACAACCAGAATGAAATATTATTTAATCGTGGAAATGCCATGTCAGGTGCACCTATCAGAATCGGAACAGACCAATTACCAGATCCACCTATCATCGCCGGCATAACCATAAAAAAGATCATTAAAAAAGCGTGAGCCGTTATTAAAACATTATAAAGTTGATGATTCCCACCAAGAATTTGATCGCCGGGTCGTGCTAATTCCATACGAATCAATACTGAGAAGCATGTGCCCATCACTCCAGCAATGGCACCGAAGATGAAATATAGAGTCCCTATATCCTTGTGGTTAGTGGAGAACAGCCATCGGACCGGATTTGTCATAAAATGGAGATTCTTTCGTTTCCTTCCTTATCAGAGAGGGGCCCCTTCTTAGGGCTTAGGGAGCGGGGCTTCTTTCTTGAAAAAGGGGGAGTGAGAGGGGAAGGAAGAATGGAAAGAGGGGTGGGGAAGGTCCGGAAAGCCCTCAATTGATGGGAAATTTTGATCCCCTTTTCTTTCCTCTCAACCCCTCCCCCCCCGGTTCTGGTTCAGGAAAGGGTCAACGCAAGGATCTTACTTCGAAGCAATCTCTGGACTTTTCCCTTATCCGAACGGGTCTTGCAAGAAAATAGGATTTCATATTGAGCTCCAAATATACGCTATTGGGATAGGATGGTTCCTACTAGCTCTCCCCCCTAAGAACCGCACGTGCGAGTTCCCCCGCATACGGCTCAAGTGGCGAAGGTTTGAAGACGCTCGACCCTTCCATATTATATACACGTAAGGCAAGCAACGGCTAACGCTTTATTAGTAAAGGGGGGGCGCGCTAGAAAGCCTCCATTACTAATAAAGGGCTGCATCCGTTTTCTTGCTGGGAGAGGAACGAATCCTTCGCGCTTGGTAAGCGCTTCGCTGTAGCCAAGCTTACTGCTAGCCTATCGCCTAGAGCCAAGCTTCGACCGCGACTGCTCGTCGCCTCTGGGCGCCTTCTTCCGTCACCCGAGATCCAAGTCAGCACCGGCAAAGATCTCTTGATTCCTCGCGGCCGGGCCGGCTTGGAAGCAAGCTACCTTTCGCCTATCTCACCCCCTTTCTTATTGCGAGACCTAGATCATTGACTGTCTGGCGATAAAGAGAGGCCACATTCTCGTCGGCGATACAAACATCGTCTCCAAGAATGGCATACCTAGTAAAGCGCTGTCCTGGGTACACCTTCTCTGCACAAGAAAACATCACTAAGTGATGTGTTAAAGTGAAGAGAGGCCAAGAAGACAGAAAGCCAAGAGGTTGTCCTACTCTAAAGAATACGACACCTCGAACTGAGCGAAGAAAGGGTACTTCAAAGATAGATCTGCTGAAGATTGCATCTAAACAATCTCCAACAGACTTACCAAATAAAGTCTAATAAGGTTAGTCTGAAGACTGAGGGGCCACCTATCGGTGGCAGACTTCAAGTCAAAAGAAGAAACCTTACTGAAATTTCATCTATCCAACGAACGGTCGGAGCTGATTAAAAGTTCCATCCATTGGAATAGACCGAAGCGTGTCCATGAGGAAATCATGAAGAGGCTTCAATACCCTTTGATTCACAAAGTGACCTATGGCGCCGTCTCTTACCAGCGCCAGCCTCGGTAGATTGCGATAGTCTACCAGGGGAGCCTGAGTCAATAGACTCACCGAAGTGTCTAGACCCGAAAGAGAGTTGATGGTACTCTCAGC